GTTCGACTGGAAAATCGAAATTACGTTGAAGGTTTCAAATCCATTTCAATTTCAAATTGGTTTTTTTAGTCCCTTTTTTTGAAATGCTTTTTCTATATTTTTTCTAGAATGTCTAATATCTTTTTTACATCTTCTACGTGAAAATTTTCAATTTTGATAAGGTCTTCTTGACTGTTATTCAAAAGGTCCAATAATGTATGTATATTGGACTTTTTGAGACAATTGTAGATTCTGGGAGGCAATTCTAATTGGTCAATAAAAATATATTGAAAGGCTAGTTCTTTTTTTTTTTTTCTTAGGTTAACTAATCTATTATGAAAAGGAAAAAAGGGTAAAGTAACTTGATGTTGATTGTTCTCTAAATAGAACGTTTCTTCTTCTACATGTAGAAAAGGAATAAATAAATTAATCAAATTCCGGGAGGCTTCATGAAGTGCTTCTTTAGGAGTTAAACTTCCATTTGTCCATATTTCTAGAAAAAGAATCTCTTGTTTTTCATTCCCATTCCCATAAGAATGAATACTATGATTCGCGTTTTGAACAGGCATGAATACAGCATCGATAGGATAACTTCTGTCTTCAAAGTTATTTGACATTTTTAGACTATATCCGCGATTCCTCTCGATTTTTAATTCAATACACAAATCTATTGGTTCCGTTAAGGTAGCTATATGCTGTGTATTATCAATGATTTCCACAGAGGGCGGTAAAATTATGTCTCGAGCAGTTATATATCCAGGACCTTGGACACAAATAAGCGCGTTGCGTGTTCCATATAGATTACTTCTTAATATAATCTCGTTCAAATTCATTAAAATTTCATGTACTGATTCTTGAATACCTACTATGTTAGAATAGTCATGTGGTATGTTCTCAGATTTTGCACGTGTAATACATGTTCCTTCTATTTCGCCAAGTAAAGCTCTTCGCATCGCAATGCCTATTGTGTCGGCTTGACCTTTCATAAGTGGAGACAGAATAAAGCGTCCATAATAAAGACGCTTACTGTCTCTTCTTGATTCAACACACTTCCACTGTAGTGTCCGAGTAGATACTTTGACTTTCTCTCGAACCATAGTAATTTTATTTGATCAGATCATTGAATCGTTTATTTCTCTTGAAACCCTTTCAGCCTTTAGTTAGTTCTATACACGTCTTTTTTTAGGGGGTCTACAACCATTATGTGGCATAGGGGTTACGTCTCGTACGAAACTTAAAAGTATACCGCTTCTACGAATAGCTCGTAATGCTGCATCTCTTCCGAGTCCAGGGCCTTTTATCCTTACTTCAGCTCGTTGCATACCTTGATCCACTACCGCTCGAATAGCATTTCCTGCTGCGGTTTGGGCAGCAAAAGGTGTTCCTCTTCTTGTACCCCGGAATCCACAAGTACCTGCGGAGGACCAAGAAATCACCCGACCCCGTACATCTGTAACGGTCACAATGGTATTGTTGAAACTTGCTTGAACATGAATCACTCCCTTTGGTATTCTACGTACATTTTTACGTGAACCACTACGTGTATTTTTACGTGAACCAATTCTTAATATAGGTTTTGCCATATTTTTTCATTTCACAAGAAATATATGGATATATCCATTTCATGTCAAAACAGACCTTTTTTTTCCAGCTCTTTGGAAGTGCCTTTTCCTTTACTTGAGTTCCTTTAGTAAGATTATCCTTGTCTTTGTTTATGCCTCGGGTTGGAACAAATTACTCTAATTCGTCCCCTCCTGCGGATTAGTCGACACTTTTCACAAATTTTACGAACGGAAGCCCTTATTTTCATAGTTGTTATTCCTTAATTCTGTGAATATATTTATTGGTGGACAAAAAAAAAGTTTCTTGATATTTTTGAATCTTGAATTGTATCTTCGTGAAAGGAATGGTTGAAATTGAAAAAACCACTTACTCGTTTGAATCCTTGTTATGGCGTCTAGAAAACGGCTGTCCCCTGATTAACTTATACCTAAGAACTTACTCCAAATTTTACTTTTTTATCCTATAGGTATACCTATACAAAACTATGTCGAATCCTTTCAGAAGCAGGAAAAAAATCTTTAGTATCTAAACAAAATCGAACCATGCCGTTCGGAAGTGATTCAGAAAGAAAACTTCCATTAATTCATTTTTTCTTTAATTTCATTTGAAGTAAAACATCCGAACCTTTTTTGAACAGGGGTGGTATTACACAACCCCCCTTTTTTCACAAATCGTAAGTTCCAGATATCTAATTTTTATATTAGAAGGATTACCATATATAACACAAAATTTCTCCGCCGATTCTTTTTAGTCGAGCTTCTCGGTCTGTCATTATACCTTGAGAAGTAGAAAGAATTACAATTCCTATTCCGCCTAAAATTCGTGGAATTCGTTGAGAGTTAGAATAGATTCGTAGACCCGGTCGACTTATTCTCTTTAAATTTAAAATCGTTTTATAGGATTCTTTCTTATTTCGTCGGTGTCTTAGGGTTAAAATCAAAAAATATTGGTTGCTTTCGCGATGTTTCCTTACGTTTTCGATAAAACCCTCTCGTAAAAGGATTTTCACAATGCTTTCGGTGATGTTAGTCGATCCTATCCGAACCGTTCCTTTTCTATTCATGTCAGCATTTCGTATAGAAGTTATTATATCAGCAATAGTGTCTTTCCCCATGATAAGTTAAAATTCCTTATTGTTCTATAATTTTGATATAATCAACATGTTCGTTTTCTTTTATTTATATCTTTTATTTATATATAGATATAGACGAATTATATATTAATATATGAATTAAATTCTTAATATTTTAATATTAAGGGTATATGCGTGATACACAATCTATTAATTAATTTTATTTCAATACCTGTTTTTTTAATCCTATACTAAACTATCGATATTTAGATCTTATAAGACCTCAGGAGCTAATGAAACTATTTTAGTAAAGTTTAATTGTCTCAATTCCCGTGGGATCGCCCCAAATACTCGAGTTCCTTTTGGATTTCCTTCTTGATCAATGACAACTGCGGCATTGTCATCATATCGTATTATTGTCCCATTGTTACGTTTGAGTTCTTTACAAGTACGTACAATTACAGCTCTAATCACTTCTGATCTTTCTAGAGGAGTATTTGGTATTGCTTCTTTGATTACAGCAACAATAACGTCACCAATATGAGCATATCGGCGATTACTAGCTCCTATTATTCGAATACACATCAATTTTCGAGCCCCGCTGTTGTCTGCTACATTCAAATAGGTTTGTGGTTGAATCATATCATTTTTTTTGTATCTCTTCTTTATAATGCAAAGGACGAAGTAAAAAAATATTGTTTGTCAAAAAAAGAAAACTGATAATCTTTTTATCTTTAAATGTTATTTAGCTTTTTCATTCTATATTCCTATTCAGAAATAATGAATTGGGTTTTTATAGGCATTTTTGATGCCGCTATTGAAATAGCTTTTCTGGCTATATTTTCGGGTACACCACCCATTTCATAAAGGATTTTACCTGGTTTAACCACAGCTACCCAATACTCGGGGGATCCTTTCCCAGAACCCATACGCGTTTCCGCAGGTCTTACTGTAACTGGTTTGTCTGGAAAGATACGTACCCAAATTTTTCCACCACGTCGTACATTTCGTGTCATTGCTCGTCGCCCTGCTTCTATTTGTCTAGATGTGATCCAAGCGGGTTCAAGTGTTTGAAGAGCATATCTGCCAAAACAAATACGATTCCCACGAGAAGATATTCCTTTTAGTCTTCCTCGATGTTGTTTACGAAATCTGGTTCTTTTTGGGTTATAGTTGATGGGTTTTTTCTAAATTCGAAATTCCATCTCTACTACAGAACTGAACGTGAGAGTTTCTTCTCATCCAGCTCCTCGCGAATAAAAGGACTAAAAAAGCTTGTATTAAGATATAGATGTAGTTAATGATTAATTCTATTAATCATGGCATTAAATTTCATCTGATCTCTTTTAAATTTGTGTATGTCTTTTTCGAAATGGAATCCAAGATGAATTCTATTTATTTCAAAATAACCTAATATCATCATCTCGAATGTCGTTTTTGTTAGAGTTAGAATATTCTAACAAATCCTTTTTTTCTTTTATCTTTTTTATTTTTTTTTTTTCGTATTTTATTACTTTTATTTCAAAAAAAGATATTCGCCGGCGAATATTTACTCTTTCAATATCTATATTAAGTTTGATGTTTATCCCAGGAGATCGCAGAATAACAATCAGAAGAGATAATAAAGTTTTTGGTTTATTCCGCCATCCTGTCCAATGAATTACTAAGATTTGTTTTTCAATAGAATTCTCTATATTCATGGGTTCCGTCGTTCCCATCGCTTCTTGATTAATCATTAGGCCTGAATTCTACAATGGAGCTCTTATATGAAATTGGGAATTTCATTTTTTAATGTGTTTTTGAGTCAATTTTCTCAGTTTTTATTGGCTCAAGGCTCTTCATTTTTTTTGTTTTCGGAACAGATTTATCTAATTATTATGAATGAATCTGTATTGATGCTTTATTACATTGCTTTTCTTACAGTGACCTCATAGACTTTCCAAATTGGAATCATATATCATTAATATTCAATTTTTTCTCTCTTTCTTTCATCCTTCCACTTATCTGCATACTTTTCGATTACCTTACTTATAATCATATTTCGTTATTCTTTTTTTTCAGTTGCTACAATGATATGATCAATTTATCATATCTTGACTGATTTTTTTATCCAGATAATGTGAAGCAATGAGTTGTTTAGGTTATTTAGTAATGCTATAGTTATTTGTTGCTGTTATAGGTAAGTTCTTTTTTCTTTTTTGTTTATCTTAATCTAATCCTAAACCAACGAGTCACACACTAAGCATAGCAATTATATCAAAGGAGTTTTGATGGAAATTTTTATTAAATCTTATAGAATTGCTTATTTTATTCTTAAACATAAAAAAGAAGACTGCAATTTTTTATTACTATTATGGTGTTATACTACATAGTTTTCGTTTTTTAT